TTTAAGTTTTAACAACAATGTGTATTTTTAAATTTGCAATTTAATATTTTAATTAAATTATAAAACCATGAGAAAGTTAACACTTATAAATAGATTTACAATCTACCGACTAATAATTTCGACCACCTCACAAAGTTTAAATATATTTATTTATTATAAATCTTGAAAATTTACAGTTTTATTAACTTAAAACTCTTTACAAAAGAAGGAATTGAACCTTCCCCTAAAAGATCAAAACTTTTTATGCCCCTACACCATATTGTATATATATATATATATTCTATTTTACTTAAATTTTAATTTAAACCAATTGTTTGGAAAACAACTATACTTTTTATACTAATAAAATAACTTTTAATAAAAATAATATATTTTATTCCTAGAAATTGAAAATTTCTTGTGCTATACACCATAAAAGTGACTTTTTTATCAAAATTATTATACCACCTAAGAAGAAGGCTTGTTGTATTTTTATTTATTTATATTTATTGGCTCTCCTAGAAATGATATAATAAATCCACCACATTTATACACATAACTAAGAATATTAGTTTCAATAACCATTATTATATAATAATTATAATAACAACAACAATAATAATTATATAAAATTTATATAATAATTTAATATTATATCTATAAATATATATAATTATAAGTACTAACAATTATCATATTATCCATCTCCTGTGGCTTATTATTTTTATTTCTGTATTAAAGTATTATAATAATATTAGCTACTCAAGATGAATATATTGAATCATTTCTCTTATATTTTCAGTATTTATATATATATTATTATATTATTATATCTCCACATATAAATATATATATCCAATTATAAATATATTTATTTAAATAAACTCCATAAATACTTATATATCCAATTATATATATGTTCATTTAAATAAATTCCATAAATACTTATATATCCAATTATATATATGTTCATTTAAATAAATTCCATAAATACTTATATATCCAATTATATATATATATTCATTTTATAAATAACATATAAATTTATATACATATAAATATATGTATACATAAATATTTGTACTTATAAATAACATATAAATTTATATACATATAAATATATGTATACATAAATATTTGTACTTATAAATAACATATAAATTTATATACATATAAATATATGTATACATAAATATTTGTACTTATAAATAACATATAAATTTATATACATATAAATATATGTATACATAAATATTTGTACTTATAAATAACATATAAATTTATATACATATATACATATATATATATATATATATATCCACTTATATCTTTATTTATATTTTATATTTTATATTTTATAAATATTATTTATTTTACATTTTTATTTTCACTCATCTACTCGAATATCTCTATATATATATTTATAATTTATTAAATATTTTGTCTATTTATATAGACATTTCTAGTAATACTCTATATTTTAATTTAAAACCGCCTCCCCCCCCCTTTTTCTCTTGACAAAAAGTGACCCTCATTTTGTAAGCAACGAAGCCCCTAAATTCCAAGATTTGTAAATACTCCTAATTTGTTTTAATAATAAATATGACACGAAATCCATTTCATTTAGTTGAATATAGTCCATGACCTTTAACAGGCTCCATAAGAGCCTTATTTTTAACAACTGGTTTATCATCATGATTTCATAACTATGGTTCTTCTTTGTTAATAATTGGCTTTTTATTAATAATTATAACAATATTTCAATGATGACGTGATATTGTTCGAGAAAGTACATTTCAAGGTTTTCATACTATTAAAGTATATAATGGTCTTCGATGAGGTATAATATTATTTATTTTATCTGAAGTTTGTTTTTTTTTTGCTTTTTTTTGAGCGTATTTTCATAGAAGTTTAGCACCAAATACAGATATTGGAGCATGTTGACCTCCAATCCACATTTATCCATTAAATCCTTTTCAAGTACCATTACTTAATACTTCAATTCTTTTAGCTTCTGGAGTTTCCGTTACATGAGCCCATCATTCTCTTATAGGAAATAATCTAAATAATTCAATTCAAGCAATAATTGTCACTATTCTCTTAGGATTTTATTTTTCTGTTCTTCAAGCCTTAGAATATATAGAAACTTCTTTTTCTATTTCAGATAGAATTTATGGATCTACATTTTTTGTTGCTACTGGATTTCATGGTCTTCATGTTCTCATCGGTTCAACTTTTCTTTTTTTTTGTTTAATTCGAATTATAATAAATCACTTTTCTTCATCTCATCATTTTGGTTTTGAAGCAGCCGCATGGTACTGACACTTTGTAGATGTTGTCTGATTGTTTCTTTATACTTTTATTTATTGATGAGGATCATAATATTTTCTTTATTAAGTGGCTGAAATATATAGCACTAGACTTTTAATCTAGATTATGATTTTTTTAATCCTTAATGGTATTATATTTTATAAAGAAAATTTAATTTGCAATTAAAAAGAAATAGATATACTATTTAATACCAAACTCAATCAAGAAATGAATCTTCATATATGGTTTCGGCCCATAATTAGGTATTTATTTACCCTTGTTTCAACGGAAAGCCAAAATAGAGGCATTTAACTGTTAATTAAATTAATGAAGTTTTCTTCTCTGTTGGGGTATAGCGCCGGTATGAACGGATTATATTGATGTTATAAATTATAAGAATATATTCTTCTATACCTTATGTGATCTTATATTTTTTTTTCTTCATTTTTATTATTTCTTATTATTATTTTATTGTCTATTGCAAATTTTGTTAACAAAAAATCATATAATGACCGAGAAAAGAATTCTCCATTTGAATGTGGTTTTGATCCATCATGACACACTCGATCACCTTTTTCTATACGCTTTTTTTTATTGGCTGTTATTTTTTTAATTTTTGATGTAGAAATTATTCTATTAATACCTATAATTTCTAATATTATTTTTTCCCCTAGTATAATTTATTTTTCTTGTTCAATAATTTTTCTAATTATTTTAATTTTTGGGTTATTTCATGAATGAAATCAAGGATCTTTAAACTGAATATAAGAATAATAATGATATATAAAGAAGCTGCTAACTTCTTCATGAGCAATTCATAACTGTTCTATTCTTTATGAATAATAAATTTTTTCCTTCTAATTTCATAATACTTATAATAATATTTATAGGATCTATTATATCTATATCATCTTCTCACTGAATAATAATGTGAATAGGGCTAGAACTCAATTTAATAGGGATTCTTCCTTTAATAAATATTAAATCCAAAAATTTAGAAATTGAAAGATCAATAAAATATTTTATTATTCAATCCTTAAGATCTTCATTATTCTTTTTATCTTCCATTTTTTCTTTTCTTTATTCTACAAATATATATTCTATATTTTTTAATTCATCATTTTCATCATTAATAATAATTTCTCTTCTTATTAAATTAGGAAGAGTTCCTTTTCACTTTTGACTACCATCTATATGTAAATTTTTATCATGAAGAATTTTATATTTTATTTTGTCCTGACAAAAGTTAGCCCCTCTATATATATTATCTTTAATTAATACAAATTTTTATTTATTAATTATTTCATCAATTTTTAGATCCATCATTGGTAGTATTCAAGCTATTAACCAAACTAACCTTCAAATAATTATAACATATTCTTCTATTTCTCATCTTGGTTGAATAATCCCAGCAACATCAATTAATAATTCAATAATAATATTTTATTTACTGATTTATTCTATTATTATTATTCCTTTATTTTATTTTTTTTCTTCTTTTAGAACAAATTATCTATTTTCTCTCTCTGAACAAAATTTTTTAAATAATAACCAAAATATTATAATTTCTTCTCTTCTCTTATCATTAGGGGGGATTCCCCCTACATTAGGATTTTTATCAAAACTAATAATTATAAATATATTAATTTATATAAATATAATAATTCTTCCTTTAATCTTATTTTTTGGTACAATTATTAGATTATATTTTTATTTAAATATAATAATAATAATTTTAATTAAATCATTTTCTATTTTTTCTTTTCCCATTTTAAAAATAAAAATAAAAGTTATTATAACAATAAATATTCTAGGATCTTTTATCTTTATTCCTATACTTATTTATGCGATGAATATTTTCTACAAATCATAAAGATATTGGAACTTTATATTTTATTTTTGGTATTTGGTCTGGCCTCTTAGGTACTTCTTTAAGTCTAATAATTCGAGCAGAACTTGGTCAACCTGGATCACTTTTAAATGATGACCAATTATATAATGTAATTGTCACAGCACACGCTTTTGTAATAATTTTTTTTTTAGTTATACCAGTAATAATTGGAGGATTTGGAAATTGACTTGTTCCTCTTATACTAGGAGCTCCTGATATAGCCTTCCCTCGTATAAATAACATAAGATTTTGACTTCTCCCTCCTGCTTTAACCCTTCTTTTAGCTTCAGCTGCAGTAGAAAGGGGAGTTGGTACAGGATGAACTGTCTATCCCCCTTTGTCTAGAAATTTAGCTCATATAGGTCCTTCTGTTGATCTAGCAATTTTTTCCCTTCATTTAGCTGGAATCTCTTCAATTCTTGGAGCAATTAACTTTATTACTACTATTATTAATATACGATGAGAAGGTATACTTATAGAACGATTACCTTTATTTGTATGATCTGTTTTAATTACAGCTGTATTATTATTATTATCTCTACCAGTTTTAGCTGGAGCTATTACTATACTATTAACTGACCGAAATTTTAATACAACTTTTTTTGACCCTAGAGGTGGAGGAGACCCTATTTTATATCAACATTTATTTTGATTTTTTGGTCATCCTGAAGTTTATATTCTTATTCTTCCAGGATTTGGAATAATTTCACACATTGTATCTCACTACTCTACAAAAAAAGAGACGTTTGGTAGATTAGGTATAATTTATGCTATATTATCTATTGGGTTACTTGGTTTTATTGTATGAGCTCATCATATATTTACTGTAGGTATAGATGTAGACACACGAGCATACTTTACAGCAGCAACTATAATTATTGCTATTCCAACAGGGATTAAAGTATTTAGCTGACTAGCCACTATTTATGGTTCACCAATCAAATATACACCCCCTATAATATGATCCCTTGGATTTATTTTTTTATTTACTATAGGAGGATTAACTGGAATTGTTTTATCTAATTCTTCACTTGATATTATACTTCATGATACATATTATGTGGTAGCTCATTTTCATTATGTTTTATCTATAGGTGCAGTTTTTGCTCTATTTGCAGGATTTAATCATTGATACCCTTTAATTACAGGATTATCTCTCAATCAACAATATACTAAATCCCATTTTTATATAATATTTGTTGGAGTAAATATTACTTTTTTTCCCCAACACTTTTTAGGATTAGCTGGTATACCCCGACGCTATTCAGATTATCCTGATTCATATACTAAATGGAATATTTTATCATCAATAGGGTCACTTCTATCTCTTACATCAGTTATCTTTTTTATATTTATTGTTTGAGAAAGAATAATCTCCCAACGTTCAATTATTTGATCTAATCATTTAAATTCTTCATTAGAATGAGATAACCGGTTACCAGTTGATTTTCATAATCAAATAGAAACTGGAGCCTTGTTTATTTAATTAATATGACCCAATGAGGACAATTAGGATTCCAAGATGCAAATTCTCCTTTAATAGAACAGCTAATTTTTTTTCATGATCATACTATATTTGTTTTAGTAATAATCCTAACATTAGTTATTTATATTACCATTTTACTTATAATAAATAAATTTCAATCACTTATAATTACAGAAAGACAAAAAATTGAAACTGTATGAACAATTTTTCCTAGAATTATTTTATTATTTTTAGCGCTTCCTTCATTAAAATTACTTTATCTTTTAGATGAATCTGTAAATCCCCTCTTAACGATTAAAGCTATAGGTCACCAATGATACTGAAGTTATGAATATTCTGATTTTATAAATATTGAATTTGATTCTTATATAATCCCAACCTCCGAATTAGAATTAGGATCTTTTCGTCTTTTAGAAACAGATCATCATTTAATTATTCCAATAAAAACTAATACACGAATAATTGTTTCCTCGGCTGATGTTATTCATTCATGAACTGTTCCATCATTAGGAGTTAAAGTAGATGCAATCCCGGGACGATTAAATCAACTTAATTTATATTCCAATCGACCAGGTTTATTTTATGGTCAATGTTCAGAGATTTGTGGAGCTAATCATTCTTTTATACCAATTACTTTAGAAATTGTTAATATAAATACATTTAGAAATTGATTATTATCTATATCAAACTAAAAAGTTAGTTAATTTATAACATAAGTTTGTCAAACTTAAATTACTATCATAATAGTACTTTTTTATGCCTCAACTTTCCCCTTTAAACTGAATTATATTATTTTCATTATTCTGATTTATTATATATTTAAGTTCATCTATTATATGATGAAATAATAATAACTCTTATAATATAAACAAGACACAAAAAAAAAAAAAAAATATAAAATATAACTGATAAAATGATAGTAGACATTTTTTCTTCTTTTGATGACCATAACTCTACAACTCTCTATTTACATTCTATAACATGAATTTTATGTTTATGATCGTTATTTTTTATTAATTCTTCTTTTTGATTAACTCCTTCAATAATAAATTTATCTTTTATAATTCCAAAACAAATTATTAATATTCAAATTACACGATCTTTTAGAAATAATTTAGGAGGTTTTTCTTTAATTACATCATCCTTATTTCTTATAATTATTAATTTTAATTTATTAGGTCTTATTCCTTATGTGTTTAGTACCACAAGCCATCTTTCTATATCCTTAACCTTATCATTTCCTCTATGATTAAGTATAATTATTTCTTCTTATTATAAAGACCCATATTCATCTCTAGCATCTATACTCCCCTCAGGTACACCTCCTTTTTTAATTCCATTTCTCCCCCTAATTGAATTTATAAGTATTATAGTCCAACCTCTTACTCTTGCTATTCGAATTGCAGCTAATATTAGAGCTGGTCATATTATCTTAACATTAATCGGAGATTTTTTAATCTCCTCAATTATAAATATATCATTATTTACATCATCTATAGTACTAGTTATCCAAACAGGTTATTTTATATTTGAAATTGGAATTGCAATCATCCAAGGTTATATCTTTACTCTTCTAATTACTTTATATTCTGATAACCATCAATAGATAAATTATTATAATATAATAATATAATTATATATGATTATATATATATATATCTAAAGATATATTTATATCACCTTAACACCTTCAACGTTATGCTCTATTTAAGCTATTTAAATATAATAAAAAAATTATTATAATAAAAATTATTAAATTAATATTAAAAAAAATTAATATTCATCATTCTATTAAAGTAAACACTTTCGTGATAATTATATTTATTCCCTGTCCACCTATAGTTTCAAATCAGCCTATATCCACTAACTTTAAATTTCTATTAGTAGATATCTTTATAATTATGATAAATGGGTATGAAGATAAAGAAGATAAAAACCATATTTTTCTATTTATTCATACTCCTAAATAGTTATTTTGTTTCTTATTTTCAAATAATCATCTTCTTAAAGATATAATTACACAAATTACCAAAAGAAAATTTACAATTATTTTATAAATTCTAGGTAAAAAAACAATATTATAAAAACAAATAACTAAATTTTGATATATATATCCTCTAAATAGAGCTCCCCCACACAAAAATAATATAGAAATAATAATTATATTATCATCATCTCTTATATTTTCATAATTTATTCTTCTTCTATCTCCCCACATAACAATTAATGATATTCGTATTGAGTATAGTATAGTTAAACAAACCCCTAATAAACATATAATTATTATAAAGAAATTTACTTCTCTTCTTATTATAACCTCAATAATTATATCTTTAGAATAAAATCCTGCTAAAAAAGGAAACCCACATAAAGCTATATTACAAACATTTATAACAACACCCGTAAAAGGTAGTCTTTTTATTACACCTTTAATATCTCGAATATCTTGTATTCCATTATAATTATGAATAATATTCCCCCCACATAAAAACAGTAAAGCTTTAAATATTGCATGAGTATATAAATGAAATAATGATAATATGGGTAAACCTATTCTTAATGATATTATTATTACTCCTAATTGTCTTAGAGTAGAAAGAGCAATGATTTTTTTTATATCATTTTCAAAAATAGCACAAATTCCAGATATAAGAGTAGTTATAATAGAAAAAAATAACAAAAAAGAAAAAAAAAAATTTATACTTAAAAAATTATTATAAAAACGAATTAATAAATATACCCCAGCTGTTACTAAAGTAGAGGAATGAACTAAAGCAGATACCGGAGTAGGAGCAGCTATTGCAGCTGGTAATCATCTTCTAAAAGGAATTTGAGCTCTCTTAGTTATTCCTGCAATAACTAAAAAAAATATACAAATTTCAAAAAAGTTAAATCATCAAATACATAGATAATTTCAATGTCCAATTATTATAATTCTAATTCCTCCTAAAATAAAACAATCCCCCACACGATTAAGTAAAACAGTTAATATACCAGCTCTCAAAGATTTATTATTTTGATAATAGATAACTAAACAAAAAGAAACTAATCCTAGTCCATCTCATCCTAAAATTAAACTAATAATTCTAGGAATAAAAATTAAAAAATTTATAGATAATACAAATAATATTAAAATAATAATAAATCGTTTTCTATTATTATCTCCTTTTATATATCTTACCCTAAATAAACAAACAGATCTTGAAATTAAACATACTAATCTTCTAAATCTACATCTTACTCAATCAAATAAAATATCTAATTCTACAAAACAACTTATAAATCTAAAAATTTCTCAAGAAATAATAAATGATAAATTGTTAATTATTAAATATAAAAATATAATTCCTCATCCCCAACAAAATAATATTAAAATTATACTAAAAAAAATTTCAATCTTTAATTTTAACATAGTAAAATAAAATTATCTTTTTTCTCTAAGCCCACAACCTAGTATTTTTTATAAACTAATTTTACTTTTCTTATATTACTTTTCTAACAAATCCTAAATTTAATATAAAAATAATTAAAGGAAGTATATGTAATATTATTAACAAAATCTCATTTCTTTTATTTATGCATCTTACTTTTATAAACCTTATAATTTGTCCATGATGAACAGTTACATAAAATAATAAATTATATAAACCCCCTATAAATACTATAATTAAAATAAAAAAAATTAATAAATAACTATATATATATATTCTAATATATAATATAACCTCACTTAATAAATTAATAAAGGGTGGAGCTCCTATATTTCCAATACATAATAAAAATATTATTAACCTTATTACAGGATTAAAGTTAACTATTCCTCCTAATAAATATATTCTTCGTCTATTAATCTTTTCATAAATTAAATTCCCCAAACAAAATAAACCTGATGAACATAACCCGTGACATACTATTATTAATAAAGCTCCATCTCAACCCACTATAAAACCTGTAATAACTCCTCCTAACATTATTCCTATATGACCAACAGAAGAATAAGCAATTAATCTCTTTAAATCTCTCTGTCCTACACACACTAAAGAAGTTATAAAACCTCCTCATAAGCATACAACAATTAAAAATATTATAAATTTATAATTAAAAAAAAAAGAAAAAATTCTTAAAAATCGTATAATACCATACCCTCCTAATTTTAATAAAACTCTTGCTAAAATTATAGAACCAGATACAGGTGCTTCAACATGAGCTTTTGGTAATCACAGATGAAATATATATATTGGTAATTTAACTATAAAAGCAAAAAATAGACCAAAAAATCATCATCAATTTAAAGAAATAACTCTTATTAACTTCATTTCATTTATTCTATAAGTATACATATTAATTCTTAAAAATACTAGACATAACAATAAAGGTAAAGAAGCACTAACTGTATATAATATTATATATATACCAGCCTGCAATCGTTCAGGCTGATACCCCCATCCTAAAATCAAAAATAAAGTAGGGATTAAAGATACTTCAAAAAAGAAATAAAAAAACATAAAATTTTCAACAGAAAAAAATAAAAAAATAACTAAACATAAAATTAAAACACATAATGAAAATAATCTTCTTTTGTTATTTCTCCTTTTTACACAATTATAACTTGCTAATAATATTAACCCTCTAGTTCAAAAACTAAGAATTAACAATACACTAGAAATTTTATCTAAAAAAAAAATAAATTCAATTATTCCACCTAAATCAATATTAAAATATTTTATCATAATAAATCTATACAATATTATAAACCAAAATCGTAATTCTCATCTTCATAACCCAGCAAAAAAAATTAAATAAAATATAGAAAATAAAATACTTACAATTTTCTTATTCTTAGTCTACTAACGTAATCATTACCATGTAATCGAATGAATCTAACTAGTAGTGATAACCCTAAAGTAGCTTCACATACACTAAAAACAACTACTACAATCAATAAATATAAATTCCTTCTTATAATTCTCACACTAAAAAAAAATATAAATAATCTTCTCAATGTCAACACCTCAAACCCTAAAAGTATATTTAAGATATGTTTCCACTGAAATAATAAAATCACTAACCCACATCCATACATATATAACCCAATCATAAGACAATTATTTATTATCATATTTTGTTATAATAGTTTAAAAAAAACATTGGTCTTGTAAACCAAAAATAAATAAATCTATTTTTATAACTAAAGTTACAAGTGAATCGAACACTTTTAAAAGGTTTTCAAAACCCCTTTAATCCAATATAACCTAATAATCTAATATATATATTCACAATATATCAACAATAGGTCGAACTAAATAACAACAAAAATATATTACTCTAAATAAACAACCAATTCTTTCATATGGGTACTCAACAGGACAACCACCAATTCATGTTAAAATTATAAAGACCCTAATTAAGCATCAAAAAAAAAATTGTCCTAAAAAATTATAACTTAAACCTGTACAACCTCTAATATGAAAAAGGGGACAAAAAAATAAAATTATAATAGATATTAATAATCCTACAACCCCACCTAATTTATTAGGAATTGAACGAAGAATAGCATAAGCAAATAAAAAATATCACTCAGGTTTAATATGCTCTGGTGTTACTAAAGGATTTGCCGGAATAAAATTTTCAGAATCACCTAATATATTAGGAAATAATAATCTTAACTCAACTAATACAAATAAAACAACAAAAAATCCTAATAAATCTTTATATGTATGATAATGATGAAATGGAATTTTATCTAAATTCCTATTTAAACCCAAAGGATTATTAGAACCAGTTTCATGAAGAAATAAAAGATGTAAAATTGTTAATCCTACAACAACAAAAGGAAATAAAAAATGAAAACAAAAAAATCGATTTAAAGTTGCATTATCAACCGAAAATCCTCCTCAAATTCAATAAACTAAAGATTCCCCAATATATGGTACCACTGATGCTAAATTAGTAATTACTGTTGCTCCCCAAAATGATATTTGACCTCAAGGTAAAACATAACCAACAAAACCTGTTAACATAACTAAAAAATATAATACAACTCCTAAATTTCAAGTATGAATATTTAAATATGAACCATAATATAATCCACGACCAATATGTATATATAAACAAACAAAAAAAAAAGAAGCACCATTAGCATGAATATAACGCAACACCCAACCATAATTTACATCCCGCATAATATGAACTACTGAATCAAAAGATCTATCAATTCTAGATGTATAATGTATTGCTAAAAATAACCCCCTTAAAATTTGTACGGCTAAACATATTCCTAATAAAGAACCAAAATTTCACCAAATAAATAAATTTACTGGTGTTGGTAAATCAATTAAAGCCCCATTTACAATCTGTAAAACAGGATGAGTTTTTCGTAATGAACTAAGCATATTTATATTTAAAAACTCGAAGTGGCCCCTCACAATAATAACAAATTTTTACTACACTAATAAGAATTAATAATAATAATAATCCTAAAAAAATATAACTAAAAAAATTATATTCTCTTATTACAATCCTTGAAAATCCTATCCTTTCAATTTTTAAACCTATTATTCTTTGCTTTAACCTTATATTAATATAATAATTATAAAAACAATAATAATTTAAAACTATAAACAAACCAAAACTTATAAACAAATATAAAGATATACCTTTAGAAAAAAAAATTAAATTTGGAATTAAACTAATAATATATATAAATATTACTATTAACCCCCCAACATATACTAAAAACAAGATGTATCCATATCATCTAAATGAAAAAAATCTAATCAATATTCTTATACATACATTTACTAATAAAATTATAAATCCTAATCTTAAGGGTTGAATTAATAAAATAAAAAGTCTTATAAAACATAACCTTATTGATACTAAAACAATTAAACTCATATCAAAAAGTAAATATTATATTTAATCTATAACTTCCAATGTTATTATTTTCCATAAACTACTTTTTGATCTAAAAAAGAAATAAAATTTACATAAAAAAACTATAAAAATTAAAATTATTAAAACACAAGGCAAAAAACTTTTTCAAATTAAATACATTAATAAATCATAACGATAACGAGGATATCTTGCCCGAACTCAAATAAATAAAAATCTAAAAATTCTTATAACTACACACCCTCCTAAACCAAAAATATAATTCCCCACTATTCTACCAAAAAAAATACATCTACATATAAATCTTATAAACAAAATATTTCTATATTCAGCTATAAACAACACAGCAAATCCTACTGATCCATACTCAACATTAAACCCTGATACCAACTCAGACTCACCCTCAGCAAAATCAAAAGGGGCACGATGAGTTTCAGCAATTATTGATACCACTCACATTAAAAATATAAAATAATTTACAAAAAAAATACAACAGATAAACTGATATTTCATTATTTCCATAATATTTAATCTACCTACTATTACTAAACAACTTATTAAAATTAAAGATATTCTTACTTCATAAGAAATACTTTGAGCAACTGCACGAACAGAACCTAACAAAGCATATTTAGAATTTGAAAATCAACCTGCCCCTATGACACCATATACACCCAATCTAGAAATACATAAAAATAATATAACTCCCAATCCTCCTATTCTCACCAAGAAATATCTTCTATATAATAACCATAATAATAAAGCTAAAAATAAACTTAATAATGGACAAATCAAAAAAGGATAATAGTTCACTATTCTAGGATTAATATATTCTTTTCTAAATAACTTTATTACATCAGAAAAAGGTTGAGGAAGACCCATCACCCCTACTTTGTTAGGTCCTTTTCGTATTTGAAAATATCTCAACCCTTTTCGCTCTAATAAAGTAAAAAAACCTACCGCTAATAAAGCACAAATACATGAAATAATATATGATAAAAACTCAATAATCATATGTTAAGAAAAAATATAAAATTATTTTCATAAAAGGATCTTAAATCCTTCACATCATTCTGCCACCTTAACACAATAATTAAAATTATAAAGTAAAAGAAAACTTTTATAAAATAATTCTAAATTATTTGCATATATTCTGCCAACTTTATATTATCTCAACTAATTGTTTAATTAATTTTAATTATTCCTTTCGTACTAAATTAAATATAAAATAAATTTTAAAAGATAGAAACCAACCTGGCTTACACCGGTTTGAACTCAGATCATGTAAAATTTTAAAAATCGAACAGATTTACCAAATAAAGCTTCTCCACCTTAAGGTTAATTTTAATCCAACATCGAGGTCGCAATCTTCTTTTTTAATAAGAACTCTCAAAAGAAATTACGCTGTTATCCCTATGGTAACTTATCATAAAAGAAAAATATTTGTTTATTAACCTAAAGGAAATAAAAATTAAGGAAGTTATGTATTATTTTTATTCCTTGATCACCCCAACCAAAATTAAAAAATAATATTATATTTACTTTTATATTTATTTTTAATATAAAGCTCAATAGGGTCTTCTCGTCCCTTTAAAAAATTTAAGCTTTTTCACTTTAAAAATTAATTTCAAAAAATTATAATAGAGACAGTATAATTTTCGTCAAACCATTCATTCTAGTCCCAATTTATAAGACAATTTATTATGCTACCTTAGTACAGATATTAAACCGCAGCTGTTAAAGTTGATTTCACCGAGCAGGCCCAACTCTTTATTATTTTTATTCAAAGAGACATGTTTTTGTTAAACAGGCGAAATTAATATTTGCTGAATTCCTTTATAATATTTTATTAAAATAAATAATTATTAATATAATAATCAAAAAATATTATATTTATATAATCATACTATATTTTACTCATATTAACATTATATATAATTATTTTATAATTAATAAAAATTTATTATTTTTTAAAGAACAATATAAATTTATATAGTCAAAAAGAAAAATAATTAATAAAACTTAAACTATCTCATTCTATTACTTCTTATATTAATATAGAGCTTATCCCCTACATATAAAAAATTTTATTTATATAATTATATAAACCAAATTTTTAACACTAAAATGTTTTTTTTAATAAACTAGCTACCATAAAAATCGTATAGCATTTCACTACCATCTATTATTAATTTAATAACTTTACAACGTTAACTAAATATATATATATATATATATATATATATATAATAAATAAATCTTTTTATTTCGAGACTTTAAACATATATCATTCTATATTATTAATCCATAATGCAAAAGGTACAATTTTTTAAATTTACTAAAAATAAAATCTATATTTTTCCTTTTCAGTACATATAAAAATTTTTTATTTCTAATCCTAATACTATATATTAATATTATTTTATCAATTTATTTAAAAAAAAATTATTAAAAATTTTTTAATTATTTTAAACTCAAAAATAATTACTAATTGTAATTATAATCTCAACGTAAGTGAGATACATTATATTTATGTTAATTTTTGTTTTATTCCAGAAACAATTTCCATTACCTCTACTATGTTACGACTTATCTTATTTAACAACAAGAGTGACGGGCGATATGTACACTTTACAAAACCAATATTCAATTATACATACTAATTATAATTTACTATTAAGTCCATCTTTTTAACAAAATTAAATTTTATTATCTGATTCTATGAAAATTAATAAAAGTAGCTCATTAAACCTTTTCTATCTACTGCATTATGACTTGACATAAAAACATTAAAATTTCTAAGTTCTTTTTTCCTTAAAGAATAAACTGATGACAGCAATATACAAACTGTTGATATAGTTATATCTATCTCAAAAAAAAGTGAGTTTAAAATGTGGATTATCAAATTAATTAACAAGCTCCCCTAAAAGGATTTGTAAAACCGCCAAACCTTTTAAGTTTTAAGACCTATATTTTAGTCTCGTAATACCTAGGTATAAAATTTTTATTAATTAAAATAATAGGGTATCTAATCCTAGTCTATAATTAAATTTTCAAAGAACTAAAAAAGAGATATACGAAAAACAAATAAATTAAAGAATTTTACCTTAAAATTTATAATAAAAATCTCTTTATATTATTTATATTATCCATTATAAATTCTATTAACCTTTTTTTAAACCAACAAAAATTTAATTTTAATTATTTGTATAACCGCAGATGCTGGCACAAATTTATCCAACTATAACTTATAATATCTATATAAAACTTTAATCCATTGTATAAATAAATATACTGAAAATTTCAAAGCTAATTCTTATTAAGAATCTCCTAACAATCTTTTTAATATTTATGTATAACTATATCTTTAATAAACTTATACAAAAATCAAAACTTAAATTACGAATATATATATATATATATATATATATATATATATATAAACCTCACATGTATAATATTATAAAAATTAAATTCTAACCAAAGTCAAATTAATATATTAATAAAGGGAATATCTTGATTCCATTTTTGAGGTATGAACCCAACAGCTTAATATTAGCTTACTTTACT